TCAAACAGGCACAGGTCAACTAAATGGTATCCCCATAGCAATTGGGGTTATGGATTTTCAGTTTATGGGGGGTAGTATGGGATCTGTAGTAGGCGAGAAAATCACTCGTTTGATCGAGTATGCTACCAATGAATCTCTACCTCTTATTCTAGTGTGTGCTTCCGGAGGAGCACGTATGCAAGAAGGAAGTTTGAGCTTGATGCAAATGGCTAAAATATCTTCCGCTTTATATGATTATCAATCAAATAAAAAGTTATTCTATGTATCAATCCTTACATCTCCTACTACTGGTGGGGTGACAGCTAGTTTTGGTATGTTGGGGGATATCATTATTGCCGAACCCAATGCTTACATTGCATTTGCGGGTAAAAGAGTAATTGAACAAACATTGAATAAGACAGTACCTGAGGGTTCACAAGCAGCTGAATATTTATTCCATAAGGGCTTATTCGATCCAATCGTACCACGTAATCCTTTAAAAGGCGTTTTGAGTGAGTTATTTCAACTCCACGCTTTCTTTCCTTTGAATAAAAATTCAATCAAGTAGAGCTTTAAATTCAATTATTTTTTTTGTGTCGAACAAATAGTTAGTTTATCGGAATCAAAGTCAAAATCAGAAGAATGGGGTTTTCTTTGGTGACATAAGATCTAATTGTAGAAAGAATCAAAAATTGCGGAAATTTTTTTTTTTTTTTCTAGAGATCTTTTTTTTACCCATATTCCTGATTAGTAATCAGAAAGCCTCTATCAACAAGATAAAAGAGCGAATTCTTCCTTTCGCGAAATTAGGCAAGGCAAATAAAACGAATTTCATATTCCCTTCTTACGTATGCATATATAATAATATAATTCAAATATAGATATAGAGTCTTGCATCTTTCTATATCTCCCGAGAATCCCCATTTTTACTAATAATCCCTGTTGGATCGGATTCTAACGAATCTTTCGGAAATTTGTAAGAAACTCTTTCTTTTTAAAATTATAAGACAAGAACACGAGAAGAAGAATAATATAATAAAAGAAGAATAATAAATGGATTATCATACATATATTTCATGTAGAAAGATGAAATGAATAAGCCCATTTATATTTATTTAGTTCTCCATTCCTTGCACTTATTATATATACTCACTTATAGTATAATTATATACTAATTATATTAAATTATATTATAAGATATCTTTATAACAATATAAGAATAACAGGTACAAATATTAAATCGAGGTACCCATTTTATGATAAATCTCGACTTACCTTCTGTTTTGGTGCCTTTAGTGGGCCTAGTAGTTCCGGCAATTGCAATGGCTTCTTTATCTCTTCCTATTCAAAAAAATAAGATTTTTTAGATCCGATGGGATCAAATCTCATCCTTTTTTTTTCAAGACTTAGACTTGGATCATAACACAGATATCTATTTAGTGGAATATGGTATAAGATGTGGCTTCCTCCGAACATAAATGAAAGAGCTCTTATGCATGCGGAAACATGATATATGGGTAAATTAATTATAGCTATTTTCAAATAGCTCAAGATCGGCAGATGTCTGAAATGGAAAGTCAATATATCTAAACGTGTGTAGATATCTATAGGGGGGGGGGATGTTATTATTTTAGATCTAACCAATTCGATGAATTACTCCTAAAGGTTCACATCAGAATAGTGCTAGTTGATGAGAGTTACTTCGGAAACACAAAGAGTAAAGTCAAATTCATTTGGGTTATTCTCTCAATTCCAATAAAATGCAACTGAATCTAGTATGAGTTGGCGATCAGAACATATATGGATAGAACTTATAACGGGGTCTCGAAAAACAAGTAATTTCTGCTGGGCCTTTATCCTTTTTTTGGGTTCATTAGGATTCTTATTGGTTGGAACTTCCAGTTATCTTGGTAGGAATTTGATATCTTTATTTCCGTCTCAGCAAATCATTTTTTTTCCGCAAGGGATCGTGATGTCTTTCTATGGGATCGCAGGTCTCTTTATTAGCTCCTATTTGTGGTGCACAATTTCGTGGAATGTAGGTAGTGGTTATGATCGATTCGATAGAAAAGAAGGAATAGTGTGTATTTTTCGTTGGGGATTTCCGGGAAAAAATCGTCGCATCTTCCTTCGATTCCTTATGAAAGATATTCAGTCCATCAGAATAGAAGTTAAAGAGGGTATTTATGCCCGTCGTGTCCTTTCTATGGAAATCAGAGGCCAGGGGGCCATTCCCTTGACTCGTACTGATGAGAATTTGACTCCACGAGAAATCGAACAAAAAGCTGCTGAATTGGCCTATTTCTTGCGTGTACCAATTGAAGTATTTTGAAATGAATTGAAGAATAAATGTTTTCTCATCAGGAGGGAAAATCCTCTTTTTCTATAGCATAACTTAACTGAAGTTTCTTCAGAGCGCTCATTCGAGCCAAAGTGGACGTATATGGAACAGCCATAAAACGAAACTGTTTTTGTCCGCAAAAACGGTCTTTTATGCGTATTATGGAAATCCACTCAACTC